AATTAAAACATAAAATACATACACTAAAAGATAAGAAGAAATTCGACCACCCCCTACATATTTGATACCCTCTCCTACGAAAAAACTCGCAATACCTACTCCGTTCGTAATTCCATCGATTACTCGTCTATCAAAAAAATGAGTTAGTTCAGCTAATCTTCTTATACCCTTAGTTAAGGATATTGTATAAAAAACATCTATGTAACCGCGATTATACGACCAATCATATATCACATTTATTATTTTAACCCCCAAAACTTGCATTTTATTAGGAACCCTTTTAACAAATGAATTAAATAAATTCAAATTTTGTAAAGATGAATAAACAGGCTTATATAAAAAGGACGCTATAAGTATTCCGCAATAAGCTATACTGACCGAAAAAACTGCGTTTGTGAGAAATTCATACCAATCGACAGAGTGGGTTCGGTTTTGATGTAAAAGGTTTATGGACGGAGTTAACAATTTGGATAATATATCTAAATCCATTCCTTCATAATTGAAGAAAGGAATTCCAATGGCCCCAACGAATAACGTAAATAAAACCAATACAAGCATGGGAAATAGCATAGTATTGTCCGACTCATGGGGATATGAGAAAGTTTTTTTAGTGCCAAAATGAGTAATACTAATAAAAGGCTGCACCATGCTTCTTACATTTTCATTACTATCAATTCGATATGTGTTTAAAAAAGGAGCCTTTTCGTTGTTTTTGATCATTAATAAATCGAATAAACGAAAGTTTGTTTTCATAATTTTAGGTCCTTCTTTACCCCACAGAGACATTGAATAGAATGAGCTGCTTTTTTTGCCACTGTAATTTTGAAAATAAACGTTTAAATGTCCTTCAAAAGTAAGTAAATAGATCCGAAACATATAAAAGGCGGTTAATCCTGCCGTAGAATAAGCTATTATTGCAAAAATCGGTGAATACAACCAACTATCACTAAGAATTTCATCTTTGGACCAAAAACAAGCAAGAGGTGGAATACCACAAAGAGAAAGTGTACCTAATAAAAAAGAAGTTTTTGTAATTGGTACATGTTTTCTTAAACCGCCCATAAGAACCATATTCTGACTTTTATCTGGAGAATACCCAACAATAGCTTCCATCGAATGAATAATAGATCCAGATCCTAAAAACAACAATGCTTTCGAATAAGCATGAGTAATCAAATGAAATAAAGCAGCTTGATAAGAACCCATACCTAAAGCTAACATCATATAACCCAATTGAGACATTGTAGAATAAGCTAAACCTCTCTTAATATCTTTTTGAGCAAGAGCTAAAGTAGCTCCTAAAAACAATGTTATTATACCGATCAAAGATATTAGATTTAATATGTAAGGTATAGCTATGAAAAGAGGAAGAAGCCGAGCTACAAGAAAAATTCCTGCTGCTACCATCGTAGCAGCATGTATAAGAGCCGAAATAGGGGTAGGCCCTTCCATGGCATCGGGTAACCAGACATGAAGGGGAAATTGAGCAGATTTCGCAACTGCGCCGGCAAATAATAGGAAGGCACATAAAGTAACAAATAAAGGATTAACTTCATTATTATAAACCAAGTTGTTGAATATTTCAAACAAATCCCGAAATTCAAAACTACCCGTTATCCAATAAAAACCTAAAATTCCTAATAATAACCCAAAATCCCCGACACGATTAGTTACAAACGCTTTTTGACAAGCATTCGCCGCACTAGGTCGGGTGAACCAAAAACCTATTAATAGATAAGAACACATTCCAACTAATTCCCAAAAAATATAAATTTGTATTAAATTAGAACTAGTAACTAATCCCAACATTGAAGTATTGGAAAAACTCATATAAGCAAAAAATCTCACATATCCCCGATCATGAGACATATAATTGTCACTATAAATAAGAACCATAATCCCAACACTAGTGATTAATATTGACATAATAGAAGTAAGTGGATCAACCAAGCAGCCAAACTCTAAAGAAAAATCATTATTGATGGTCCAAGACCATACATATTGATAAACAGAATTGTTATTTAGTTGCTGAATAAAGAAATGGGCTGAAAAAATCATAACTATACTTAATAATAAAACACTCGGAAAAGCCCACATACGGCGAAGATTTTTAGTTGCCGTTGGAAAAAGTAGAAGTCCAGCTCCTATTAACATAGGAACTGGAAGTGGAATGAACGGTATGATCCATGAATATTGATATGTATATTCCATATAAAAATAAATAAAAAAATTATCTTAATTAATTGTTTCTGATTCACCAGTTCTTATTTCTTTTCTTTTGAAAGCGATCGATTAATAAAAAAAATTAAGATATATAAAATAAAACTTAAATAGAATTTCCCAGGTTTAATTATTCGGAATCTTTCCAAACTACTTCAAATATTTCAAATGAAGATGAAGAGTTAGGGTTAGTCAAATGATATGAACAATTTACGAGTGAAAAAGAAATATGTACTTTGGTTTATTATTAGTTTATTATTAATATTGAATTGTTAATATGAAATTAAAATTATTAAGTCCAATTTTATGAAGATAAAAACGAAAAATTGCAATTTCGGTCTAATTATTACGTATTACAATAATTTATTTATATCTATAGAGCAAGGATAAATAATGACAGCAAAAAAGTATTTAATATGAATCATAGGGCCCATAACTTGACTCATAAAACCTATTTCCCATAAAACAAAACCAATTTATTGCAGTTTGGTTCGGCTATTCCCAATCATTAAGAAATTTTTTTAGAACTAATTGATTGTCTTCCATTACAATAAAAGCTATTTGTAGGAAATGCTTTGGTATCCCACACTTTTTTTATGTAAAATAAAAAGGAGGGGCAAAAAAATGGCTTTTAGAAAGTATTTTGTATATTTTAATCAATTAACTACTAGGCTTAGGCTCATTCGAGTTTGAAAATGAAAATTCCTTTATTCGAACTTGACCAATTTAATTAATATAATAGAAAAAGAAAATTTATTACATTTTTTTTATTAAGCAGGAGAGGGATTGAGTTTTTAAATCTTTCGATGTATTTTATTACATGTAAGAATGGAACATGACAAAACTAGAAAGCAAAGACCCAACCCCTTTTGTTTGTATTTTTTATTTTATCAACCTCAATCTATTCTATTTGGCATAGTAGATCTTATTGTTCTTAGTAATATTTTAGACTATTTTTCCATACACCTTTTATGATGAGGGGAATGTAATTTAGAGGATAGCTAGCTAGAGATATAGTAAAGAACAATTGATTTTGAACAATAGATGTCTTTCACATCCAACCGATGAACCGATTATAATTTAAAAATGGCAGTGCCAAAAAAGCGCACCTCTAGTTCAAAAAAACGTATTCGTAAAAATATTTGGAAAAGGAAAGGGTATTGGGCAGCATTGAAAGCTTTTTCGTTAGCGAAATCTCTTTCTACCGGTAGCTCAAAAAGTTTTTTTTGTGTGACAAATAAATAATCAAACAATAGACTAAATAATGTGAATCGGTCTAATTCAAAAAAGAGTCTCATTTTTGTTATAATTTATTTAGAAGTTTTTTTTTCTAAAGTTTAGAAGTTATCAAGATTATAAATAATATTAATCTAATAATAATAGATAATAATTAATAATAGATAATAATCTAAATTACTATTTCATTTTTATTTAATAAAAAAAATTATTTCCATTCTCTAATGTTTTAACCTGATCAATAACAATATAAAATGGAATTCATTTTGTTTTGTTATTTTTTAGTAGAAATAATAATTCGGTTGTCTACTGAATTCAAAAAGTGAATGGTATTCTTTTGTTTGAAAAAAGAATAAACGCAAGCACAAGGTTTCACCTTTTGTTTTGGTATGTTTTATCATTTTCAAGATGGGGATTATCACCTTCCCCATCGACTTGACTCGATAATCAATTTACTTTTTAGTTCTATCCATGGATTGAAGTCAAAATTATCTAGTTCAAAATGTTCCGTTTTATTTTCAGGAGACCATAAAGTAATAAACTATGAAACGAAAAACCCCGTTGTTAGTTAAGTTAAAAAACGGATATCCTAAAATAAATAAAAAACAAAACTATTATTAAGAATAATTCATATTATTAACGAAAACGTTTAGATTAAATGCCGCCTAATTTTGAAACAAATTTTTAGTCATCAATTTGAATGTTTCCTAAAAAATATTGAATTAACCCCCTAAATCTCGACGATTGAATAAAAATAGGTTATTATGATTTCGAATAAGCCGCTATGGTGAAATCGGTAGACACGCTGCTCTTAGGAAGCAGTGCTAGAGCATCTCGGTTCGAGTCCGAGTAGCGGCATGTCTTTTTCTAAAAGAGTAAGCCCTATAATGAATTCAATTCCCTATTTCAATTCCTATAATTGAGGCCCCCCTTTTAATAAATTTTATGATATTTTCAACTTTAGAGCGTATATTAACTCATATATCCTTTTCGATCATTTCAATTGTAATTACAATTCATTTGATAACTTTATTTGTCGATGAAATCGTAGGACTATATGATTCATCAGAAAAGGGGATGATAGCTACTTTTTTCTGCATAACAGGATTATTAGTTACTCGTTGGATTTATTTTGGGCATTTACCATTAAGCGATTTATATGAATCATTAATTTTTCTTTCGTGGGGTTTTTCCATTATTCATATGATTCCGTATTTTAAAAAACAAAAAAACCATTTAAGCGCAATAACGGCGCCAAGTGTTATTTTTACCCAGGGTTTCGCTACTTCAGGTCTTTTAACCGAAATGCATCAATCCGCAATATTAGTACCTGCTCTCCAATCCCATTGGTTAATGATGCACGTAAGTATGATGGTATTGGGCTATGCAGCTCTTTTGTGTGGATCATTATTATCACTAGCTCTTCTAGTCATTACATTTCGAAAATTCATAAAGATTTTTAGTAAAAGCAATAATTTATTAACGGAGTCGTTTTCCTTTGGTGAGATTCAATACGTGAATGAAAGAAACAATGTGTTACAAAACACTTCTTTGATTTCTTCTCAGAATTATTACAGATATCAATTAATTCAACAATTGGATCGATGGAGTTATCGTATTATTAGTTTAGGGTTTATCCTTTTAACCATAGGTATTCTTTCGGGAGCAGTATGGGCTAATGAAGCATGGGGATCCTATTGGAATTGGGATCCAAAAGAGACTTGGGCATTTATTACTTGGACCATATTTGCGATTTATTTACATATTCGAACAAATCCAAATTATGAAAGCGTAAATTCTGCAATTGTGGCCTCAATGGGCTTTCTTATAATTTGGATATGCTATTTTGGGGTTAATCTATTAGGAATAGGGTTACATAGTTATGGTTCATTTACATTACCATCTAATTGAATAAGGTACTTGACAACTAGAAGCCTAGGGCAGCATACGTATATATATGAAACCCTCATGTAAACCATCAAGAACCATTTGAATCATTCCATTTCCATTACTTGATTCAAATGGTTCTCGAAAATGTCAAAAATATCTGGTTATATATAGAATTCCAATTTTTTTATTTAACTTAAAAATGAAAAACAGAAAAAGACTTTTTTTGTACAATGAACGATTTTAAAAATCATCAGGTTTTTTATTTTGGTTTATTGACAAAAACTATCTATAAAAAAAATTTGATATAATAGCTTCGACCTTGTCAACTGATAATGAGAAAACGAAATCGGGATAAATACCAATACCTATTACAGGTAAAAGGATAGAAATAGAAATAAATAACTCTCGCGGTCCAGAATCAAAAAAATAAGAGTTTGGGACATTAAAAAGCTTGTATCCATAGAACATCTGGCGTAACATAGATAATGAATAAATAGGAGTTAATATCATTCCAATTGCCATTACAAAAGTAATTAATACTTTTGTCATTAAAAGATATTTTTGGCTAGTAAGTATTCCAAAAAAAACTATCAATTCGGCAACAAAACCGCTCATGCCCGGTAATGCAAGCGAAGCCATTGATAAGATACTGAAAGTCGTGAATATTTTTGGAATTGCGATAGCCATTCCGCCCATTTCGTCGAGATAAATAAGTCGTATTCGATCATAACTCGTTCCGGCCAAGAAAAAAAGCGCAGCGCCAATAAATCCGTGAGAAATTATTTGTAAAATGGCCCCATTGAGCCCTGTATCGCTTATAGAACCAATTCCTATAATTATGAAACCCATATGAGATACAGAGGAATAGGCTATTCTTTTTTTTAAATTACGCTGACCAGGAGATGTTAAAGCTGCATAGATAATTTGAATTGTGCCTACTATCATCAACCAGGGAGAAAATATAGAATGGGCATGGGGTAATAATTCCATATTGATCCGAACCAACCCATACGCTCCCATTTTTAATAAGATTCCGGCTAAAAGCATACAAGTACTATAATGTGCCTCTCCATGGGTGTCTGGTAACCATGTGTGTAGGGGTATGATCGGTGATTTGACAGCAAAAGCAATAAGAAATCCAATATAGAATATTATTTCCAGGGCTACAGGATACGATTGATTAGCTGATGTTTCAAAATTTAATGTCGGTTCATTGGAGCCATATAAACCAATACCCAGAACTCCTATTAATAAAAAAACAGAACCTCCGGCAGTGTACAAAATAAATTTTGTAGCTGAATACAAACGTTTCTTTCCCCCCCACATGGATAGAAGTAGATAAACGGGAATTAATTCTAACTCCCACATGATGAAAAAAAGTAAAAGGTCTTGAGAAGAAAATGGTCCTATTTGACCGCTATACATTGCTAACATTAGGAAATGGAATAGTCGGGAATCTCGAGTAACGGGCCAAGCCGCTAAAGTAGCTAAAGTTGTGATAAATCCTGTCAGTAAAATGGGTCCTATAGAAATTCCATCTATTCCCAATCTCCAGTAAAAATCAAAAAAATTGATCCATTGATAATTCTCCGTTAGTTGCATTAATGGATCATCCAATTGGAAATGATAACCGAATGCATAGGTTGTTAGAAGGAGTTCCGTTATGCATATAGATATAGTATACCATCTTATTACCTTATTTCCTCTATGAGGAAGAAAGAAAATTAAGGAACCCGCGGTTATTGGCAAAACTACAACTAGTGTTAACCAAGGAAAATTATTCATAGTAAAAACAAAATAAACTTGGACCAGAAAAACCCGTGCTCGAAATAAATATATTTTGAGCGCGGGTTTTTGTCGGTAAAGGTAAAAAAATCAAATGTATTCGAGTAGGGTTTTCTGGAACGTATTAATAAGCTAGACCCATACTTCGAGTTGTTTCATGCCATAAATAAACGCGAACACTCAAGAAATCCGTTGGACAGGCGGATTCACATCTCTTACAACCGACACAGTCCTCTGTTCTTGGAGCAGAAGCGATTTGCTTAGCTTTACATCCGTCCCAAGGTATCATTTCTAATACATCGGTTGGGCAGGCTCGGACACATTGAGTACACCCTATACACGTATCATAAATCTTTACTGAGTGTGACA